CCTTCTATAACAAAGGCTTATTTGGTGTATTTTCAACAAGAGTGTGGGGTAAGAGCTGCTGTCGAGGCTCTCTGTTGCAAACAATTTCGTTACTCGCTTATGGGAAGAACCCTTTATTTGGTATGATTACTTCGCCTGGGGATCCATACCGACATGGGGAGCTATGGTGGTAGCTTTTCTCCAAGAGTTCGGAGCAAGAAAGCCCCCTCAAGGATGGAATATTCCAAATCATGAATGGAGTGACTCCGATGATGATTGGGACTTCCAATCTGAACAACACCGATGGTTCTCATACTTATTCAGTCTTAGGGGATGTGGGGAGTGCAGCACCTGACGGCTGGACCTCTGAAGTTGATGAATTTTTGGAAGGTAGAGTCTAGTCTTATCATGCCAGATGGTTCATCTTTCTGAAGAAATAGCCCAAGTCAACCAGATGTAGTTACGATCTGGCAAGAAATGACCTCCCGTTCCGAATTAAGGTCAAAATCTTGTGCAAGAGTTGTCTCAGTCTAAGAATATATCATCCCAAAATCCTGAAAGTCCCGTCCAGGATCATGGTCTATCGCAAAATAAAAACCCTGGGGGGCACCCCTATAGACCGAGGTGCTGGGGGCACCCTCTCGAGCCAAAACGCAGTTACCCAACGAGGGAGACCACGAATGCTTGCTGGTCAAACATTAGCGGCTAATGGACAACATGTTCGCTATGACATATTAGCTCACCTCAAAAAGATTCCTGCACTCCTCAGCGTATACGATGCATTGAAGATGTCTGCAGAACTAAGGATGTCCCTAGTATACGCATTAACGAACCCAGAGGAGTTTTCTAATGAAGTTAACCAAGTTGAGATGAGAAGTAGTGAACCAACTTATGCCGAGTGTTTGGCTTTGATCACGTTTACGGACGATTACTTGCAACCAGGACTCATTAAGCATAACAGGCCTTTGTTCATTTCAGGATACCTTAATGGATTGGAGATAACAAGAATCATGATAGATAGGGGATCGGCTGTGAATCTCCTACCTTTGAGAATGCTAAAACGTCTCGGGATTGCTATTCATCGATTGGCCCCAAGCAATCGACTTATCCAAGGATTTAACCAAAGTAGGCAGAGGTCTCTGGGCATTGTACGACTTGAATTAAAGATCGAGGAATTGGAGGATACCATACCCCTTTATGTCATTGATGCGGAAACATCAAACAATGTTCTACTTGGGCAGCCTTGGATGCATGAGAATTGTGTCGTCCCTTCTACTTCTCACTAATGTTTCAAGTAAACCAAAGGTGGTGAGCAGAAGAGGGTGAAAGCAGAAGCGTATTAGCAGATGCTATATTTGATTTATCCAAAGATGAAATAAATGCTACAAAGCTCAAAAAGGGGCTTAAGGTATACGATGCGAAAGCTCTTCGAATGATGCAAGCAATGGGATACTCAATTGAGGAAGCCCAAGGGTTGTGCAATGGAAGAGGAATGTTAGCACCCTTTGACGCAATGTATTCTCCAGCACAAAAGAGAGCTCTCTTTGAAGATCCATAATGCGTCAAAGTCTTTAGGCGGCCGGGCTTAGGGTGTGACGAGAAGGTTGAGGTACCCGAGCAAGATAGTCACATGTTCGAAGATGATACTAAAGTCTTCCACATTTCTGAGGAACATGATTCTGATGAAAATGACGAAGTTCAGAAAGAAAAGGAAGAAGAACTAGAGCTATTTGAATAGCACGAACAACTTTGACTCGTACTGTCTCACCAGCTACTGGATAAGCAGTCAAAAAAGCTACTGCTACTGGAACTTAAATAAACAGGATTTTGTTTCAATTCAATGCATCCGGCTAAGAGGAAGAGGAATAGGATCAGTCTTTTGTGAAAGTGCCCCACCCCCTATTTGAGTAAGGCTGACCAAGAAAACCTCCTTTCTCGATTCCGATCTCAGCCCTAAACAGGGATCGTTCAGCGGCCTTCAAACGGCCTATCCGTTGCCTTTTGATTCAGAGCCTCATCAGATCTATTTTTCTACGCGCCCTAACTCTCGTAAACTCGGATTCCCCGCCCTATATAGTCAGGGGGCTGAATTTACATTCCGACTTATTATAGTCCAAGTAAAGGATGAGGGGTGCCCTAAATGTGTGCGGTAGCACTCCTTATTTCCAGAAAATAGGAGTAGAATGAAAAGAGGCGCAAGCTTGTAATCTTCGATTTTCCGCCTTTTGAAATGCACTTTTGCTCTTGTTTGATGTGACAACTCAGAAAAGCTCTTTGCCTAAGGTTTCTGTAACTAAAAAGGGGCAATCCAGTAAGTCAATGCAGTCAAGCCAGTAAGTAGGGAGGTCCAGCTTTGCAGTCTAGCGAGTCAAGGGATGAAAGCGAAGAAAGCGGTTTTTCCTCAATGGATAGGCTCAGTTCAGCTCACGAAGAAGACGAAGAGCTGTCCTCGCTGTCTTATCCCGGGCCTTACGGCACAAATGCCCATGTATATGTTGGGTGGTAGCAGTTTTCAAGAGCAAAAAAGCCCGAGCAAAAGTTAGGGGTCGAGCGCCAGCCTTGATCAGTATAGGGGGGTAAGATCCTATCTGAATGAGTAAGAGCTATCACTTTAAGAATAGTGCCATTTTGAGTCTTAGAATGGATCCATGAACAGAGCTAGGGGAACCTGCGCACGCAAGAGAAGTGCTACGGCCAAGAACCAAAGGAGGCCAACGACTAAGGAGCAGCCCAAGCGAAATAGAACTACGACTCAGCATAGGGCGAAGAGATTCGCTCACAAACAAAGGATGTGACGCACCCGTCGGCCTCAGATGGACGAGACAAAGAGCGCAACTCAGGGGGCGAAAACTCAAAGAGGTGGAGGTCCGGACAAGGCTAGAGCCAAGCAGAGGGATGGATCCGGGGAGGGAGATGGGGGCGGTGCCGCGGAATGCGTCGCGCTTGGTGATGCAGTACACCGAGCGCCACCCCCGGTTGTGCATGCGGTACTCCGTCACCGAGCCGTAGATCCACCCGATCCCGCCCTCGTACCATTCCCTTCTGCTGCTATAGCCTCCATGGAGAAGGTTGGCAGAACACAATTCCTGCTGCTAGAAAGAAAGAAAATAGATGAAGTGAACCGATCTCCTATTTATAAGGTATAAGGTGTTGGACTTAGGACTCTTGAACTTGAAGGTGGGATTGTACCGGTCGACTGAACGATGGGAGGATAAATCCTTTTAAGGGCGCCTATTTACTAACCTATTTTATTGGGCTTGCTTGGCTTTCTCTTAGCTTCCCTTCACTTGTCCCATATACTTAGAGCAAGAGGAATCGGGTTCGGGTGAGCAATGAATCCACTCGCGCTTACTTACTTTAGTGGTAGTTCGAGCTCGCTTCTAGTACCCTTACTGCTACTGCTTGAGTAAGCTTTCTCTCCCGAGCCTGCTAAAAAACTACAGGCGTAGGCTTTTCTTAGAGCTGAGAAACTACAGGGCGCGCGCTTTGAAGCCTTTTTTTCAGCTGAACAATCAAAAAGAAGATATGATATAGAAAGAGCCCTAGCAACAGCAAGGAGCAATATCTCATCTTTCAACAGAAGGAAAGAACACCGGAACGATCTGTCTACCCCCCAAAAAAAGCTTCTGCTATCGAAGAAAACCGGAAAAGATTGGCTCGCCTCCTCCTTTATCCCCAGTTTAGAAACCTGCCCGGCACGGAAATGAGGGATTTCATTCGGAGACTTCTACTGCTGAGTGCCCAGCCCAGTTTCACTCTGCCGTCGTTCCACGCCCATCATCAATCATACATCGAAAGCCATTGAATGCCTGACCCTAGTCCTTCCTCCCGGCAAAGGGAGGGGGTCTAAGGGGGATTAAGGGAGTTTAAGGAAAGAGCGTCATTGGCCCAGTAAACCAATATTCCGGCATCCGTTCTACTATAGCCCAGCCCGTTCCGGAGCAAGCATAAGTGAAAGTTTATCCATTAGAAGACCCAGCGGATAGCGATCGGGATCTAGAGCCCTATTAGATTAGATAAGGGGGCGTAGTTTTATAGTTTGTTGCGGATCACCTACCACGTTAAGGCCTACCTTACTTTGACTTTGACTTATAGTTATAGTGGACCCAATGATTATATATTGGACTATACCAACATATGCAAATGATTGGCATAATCACCGGCGGGACAGAGACACGGGTTGCAGTTTAAGTTCCAGAGTCTACAGACCCAGAGTTAGGTGTTGACCGGGCAAAAGCATAAGTCGTTTCAGTAGCACACTGTGGTCCGGTCAATGTGCCGACAAAGAAGCGCAATTACGCTGTTCGGGCAGGCGCGTGTTCTGACGAGAAGAGCTAGAGCTTCAACGGGGTTATATGAAGTCAGAGGCATTAGTGAAGGGGAATAAGCTTAAGCTAGTGGCCTCTTTGATTTTACTTCCGATAGACCTCGACTTTTTTCGAGCTTGGTAACCTCTAGTTTGATCAGGAAAACCAGCTATTCGACGAGGCAACAACTATTCAACCGGAACCAGAAGGCGTGGATCATTAAACGTACCTATTCGAACGAAGCCTTGCACCCCCCCCTTGATGATAGTAGCTGGGTGGACTATTGGATACGGAACATAGAACTACCAGGCGAAGGAGAGAAACCTGGGATCGGGTCTCGTCTGCTATGATCTCCCCAGTCAAAATCTCGGATTTGTAACCGAACGAGAGTTGTTGTTGCGATTTCTAAATGAAATTTCATTTCCATGTTTCCCGCTAAGCATTAGATTCGCTTCGCTGGGGCTATGAAATGCATGCATATGAAAACCTTCCTACTTAGAACAAGTAATTGTCGTCGATCAACCCTACCTTCGAATTTTGCGTATAGCACCCCGGGTCTTGAACTGACAGGAATACAGGCTTTGGTATCCAAAGTGAAACAGATACTAGTTTAAATCATGAGTGGGGTAATCCGCCCCCTCTCTAGCCGTCTTTACATCTGCCTATGTTGTATGGTTAGGGGTGAACCGCAACATGCGCTCGCTACTTGTTGCTCGAGCAACTCAAACTCCTAAGCCAACATATTCTGATTGATTGGCTTTCTGGGTCAGGGTGCGATTGATGACTTTACCGTAGGACTTCCTCGATGTTGGAGCTGCGGAGATCCCCCGCCTCGTCCGGTCAAGCTGCTCCTCTCTCTGCCCTTGAAGCTCTTCGACCCGTACCGTAGCCTGTACACTCGGCTATTCTCCCGATTCCACTCCCTCTGTCTACGCTGGGAAAAGGGCTGCCAGAGTGAGGGCTTTGTCTCTTTCTGTTTGTGCCAGCTGGCCCTGCCCGAATGTTCTGACTCCCGGTAATCGAATGGGTGGTAGTTGGGTTGGCTTTGGCGAAACTTTTTGTCTATGAGCTGTTTTGACTGCTTTCTTCCCGGACTCGGATATGAAGAAGCCTGAGTTCCATCGGGTTCACTCATTGCCTCAGCCCTTCAAGGTGCACAGCCACCATACCTGATTGCTTTGATCGAAGCTTAAACAGGGCCAGTGCTATCAGAGTGCTTTACTTCAGGTCGAGCGGTTCCACTCCTCCCTCCCAGTCATAGTGTGAACTCCTGCCTTTCTCTACGGTATAACAAGTCATAAGTTTTGTTGCGAGCCCTCTTACGCATGTAGGGTTAGGATCCAAGGTAATTGAATCCGTCTCACTTCTGCGCTCTTTGCTAGGTTTGAAACCGATTGAAATAGCTTCCTGCGCCCACGTGTAGCGGTAGGCAGGAATGCTAATTAGTTTGGGGGGTTCGCTAGCCTCGGGTAGGAAAGTCTTTCTAAAAGGGGAGGAAGCGTTGAGTCTTTTACATCATCTTCTGTAGAATCCTCATCCGGGTAAGAAATGAAGTCTGTAAGGAAGCTTTAGTTCCACTTCTCTTGAAGCGTAATACCCTTCCTGCTAGTTTTCCTATCCCCGAATCTAAGGGGGAGCTTGATTTACGGCGAAGACTTGTGAACATCCGAACATTTTCTCCATCACCCAGGGAACGAATGGGGGTAGCTTCCTCTCTGCTAGGCTAGGAATAGGAAGACTTGAATGAAAAGAATTAGAAACTGTGGAACCCTAGTACTTCCGAATCCATGCCTTTTCTTAGGCTTTTCTTAGGGGAGTTTAAGTTACCCTTTGACTTAGAGTTAGAGTGAGTGCCTCTATCGAAGTTCTAAGATTACCACTTTGGTCATTTTATTCCCGGATTTCTTTACCCGAAAAAATGGATTTTATACTCGCTTTGAGAACCAGTTAACCCAGCATCCGAATCCGATAAAGGACTTTCACAGCTGATAGGCTTAGAGCTCCTACTAGAACAAAACCTATTCGGATTAACTGACTCCACCACCGCTTACGGTTATTTGAACAACGGTTATTTCATTCACCGGGTATGAACCAAAAGAAAGAGCTTCAACGGCTAAAAGACTTGCAGCTGATGAAATAGCTAAGGTTCCCTCGGGGACGGATCTCCACTTCTGATTCAATTGTTCGAGGAAGAGGTCAAATAAAAAGAGTGGAGGGCCTCTGAAAGTGAACCGGGCGTTAAGATCTTGATCTTCCTAGCATTGTTCCTGGCTATGCGAAATGGCTAGCAACACACTAATGATGTTTAATTAATTGCCCTGAATGAGTTCCATTTCCTGTACTATCTTGAATCAGGAATGGAATGTCGGGATGTAAAGAAAAGAGAGATGTCTATGAAACTAGTCCAATCCGGTAAGAGGGTAAGCCATAAAGCTTGGTCCTTTGGGTTCTATATACTCTATAAAATACAAGGAAGACTGAATAATATTTTGAAACTTGACCAATAGGGATGGAAATCGACCCGAACCTAGCCCCCTTGACTGTGGGGCAAGGACTACAGGAGAAAGATTCGCGGAGGAAGCACAAGAACTTTTCTCTAGCCTTACCGCTCATCGAACGAACCCTTGATCCTAACCCTCGGATAGGTTTGAGTTCTGCGGGTAAAAGCGCTACAGGCTCTACTTCATAGGGGTAGATAGGCTTCTTGGTTCTTTGGAGCCCTTGTCCTTGCTTTGGGGTAGGCCCCTCTTCCAATGAGTTGAATCTTGACCGCACTTCCCTCAGGTCGAAAAGAAGAAATGCTAAGGAAGTGGCTGGTGTATATCCAACTCATTCTTCTCCGCTCCGCTCTAAGCCGAAAAAGGGCAGGGCTACCTTCGCTACTCCTTCTGCTTGTCATTCTAGTGCTGGTCTCAGACCTTATTCTCGCGCAAAGCCGGACCTTATGTTAGTCAAGAAGACTTTCTTTTAGGTGGCTGACTTAGCCTTTAAACTCATCTCTTTGACCCAGCTGTCCCGATGATAGAAGTCGAGATCTAAGACCTGCTGGGTTTTTTGGGTTGGTTGGCAGCACCCGGAAATGCTTGAAGTGTGTTTGTTGAAGTCCGGACAGACGGACAGACCGACTTGCCCTTTCTGCCCATTCACCTAGTGGTCAAGCGGCATGAATCCTAGCTTGATTGCTTGTTCGATGGGGTTAAGAATCAATGCTATGCTCTGATCCTGACTATCAGACATAATCGAATGTGAATCAATGAAAGTAGATGCCAGTTCCATTGCTTTGCCCCTTTCTATTCTGTTACGCTCATCTACCTCAGGTCGAGCTGCTGGAAAAAAAAGAAAGGCTTTTTGATTCCAACCAAATAACTAAGAATATCTTAGAAAATGAAGTGGCTGATGCATCTTTGCCATTCAGAAGGGTAGCTCATGATTCTCTTCCATTCAATACGTCCTTGATCGGCACATCCCTCTCTGATCACTCATATAGAAAGATAATTTGAGAACTCATAGATCAAGATCCTTTTCTCGCTAATCAAGTATAGTAGTCAAGGGACTTTTTATAGAAAGTATGGGCTAGTTGCACCCCCTCAGGTCGAGCCGGCGAACTTCTGGGATATCGTTGGCAAAGGGGGAAGTCATTTTCACCCGAACTGACTGAATTCAAGACTTCATCTAGGTCGATTGAGAAAGTTCAGCAGGTTAGAAAGAATCCGTTCCATGGCGGTTTTCTTCAACTAGTGCCCCTTCTCTTGCGCGCCGTGCTCCGCTTGAAGAAGCTTAACAAGGGCTTGACGGGGGCTTGCCGAAAGAATGGCTGCTGTGGGAACTCCGGCCAAGTAGGTCAGTGAATGTCTTCCCCGATCCGTTGCTGAACCTACTGCTATTGGTTTGGTTCACTTCGCGCCTGAACCTGTCGATGAAGAAGTGGCTTTGAGCCCTTGGTATGTCTTTGGCATTGGCAAAGGACAAGGATTTGAGAATAGATCTAGCTCCTTCCTCGGTTGAGCCTTTTCGCCTCTCTCCCGGTCGGTGGTTGAGCGACTTGAAGCTTCTTCTGCTGAAACTGCTAATGTGGCTGACCTAGATGTGGCATCTCTTGCCGCCCATTAACCTAATGAATCTGTTTGGGACGCTTAGGCCTCTACTTCTCCTGAAATTCAATCGGCCGGAACATAAAGATCTTCAAATTGCATATCTAAGGTAGTTTAGACCTCCGACATGATAGACTCTTCCCCCTTTAGATGCCTCCCTTCTTCTTGTCAGATCGATAGGACTAGTCTAAGGGTCCGGCCCGAAGCCGATGTTTCTTTTGTGCCAGCCTTCCTTCCCGCCAAAGCAAAAGAAAAGGCAGTTGAGGAAGCAGGCTCAGATTCATAATCTCAGTTCCGAGACTGGGCATCCTCACTCGTAAGCCATGCCGCCATTCATGAAGAAGGGGATTGAGTCAGGTAGAACATTCGATTTGGGCAACGGAACTGATCGAATCGGGGCTTTATCATACTCAAAGCATTGGAAGAATGCCCGAATCAGCACAGTCGGAAGTAGCAGCGCGACCAGAAGCAGCGGAAGTCCCCGGCGAGGAGAAAAAACTGGAATTTCCCTCAACTCCTCACCAACGGGCTACAGGGGGAGAATAAGGTCTGAGACAAGCAGTTCAAATTCAACCCAACTAGGACTGCCAAGGAGCGTAGCCACTCGACCAGCCCTTGATCCTAACCCTCGGAGCGAACCAGATTCAGGAATCAGATGAGCTTTTATGGAAGCAGCGGCTATATGTTTTTTTCCAGCACTCGAACGACAAGCAGAAGGAGCAGCTCAATTGATTCTTGATTCCATTCTTCCACTGGCACCGACCTCTATTCAATAGACAGCTATAGAATAGAAAGAGGATCGGAGCCCATTTCCCCAGTTGACGAGGGAAAGTCCCACGGGAAGGAAGTCAGCAAGAGCAGCTTCAAGGTCTTCGGCAACGAGTTCAACTGCTGACCCAAGTGGAGATCAAAGAGCTGCATCTCAATCTACGCAATTTTCCGATCTGGATTTGAAGGAGGGTGGGCTTGAAGTAAAAGAAAGAAGCCCCTACGATGACTCATCGAATTTCCTAGCCGGGGAGAAAGCTATCAGAAAGAAAGCCAATGAGCTAATGATGACTAGCCTTTGAAGGCCGGGCCAAGGCAAGGAATGCGAGAACAAGGGAGGTCCCACTTTGACTGTATTCAAAAAGCAAGCTCAGATTCATAATCTCAGTAACTAGCTGTCGGAGTAGAGGACTGTCCTAGCCGTGGGAGATGAAGAATGATACTAGGTGAATGGAATGGTCCGGGATAGAGGATCAATCTACAGTAATTTCTTTTAACGCCTGAACTCCTCAAACCAACCAATCCAGGAAACCACTCTCTGATAGACGCCATTGGCATATCGCTACTTCTTCTTCTTTGACTTCTTTGCCTTACCTTAGGCTGCTCCTTGCACTAAATCTCGTATGATACAAAACTTTATATGCCCTAGAAAGTAAACTATCAAGCATAAAGCGAAAACCGAAAGCAGTTTAGCACATCCCGATGGGAAAAGAAAGAGTGAGAGGACAGATTGGTTTACCGGCAGTGTACCCCTTGACCCTTGGACAGCTATTGGAATGATACCAATTGGCACCTTCGCTACTAGTTGAATCAAAGCATTGGTATTGGTACCGTACTAGCTTTCAACCATTTGCCCGTCTTCCTTCGTGGGTTACCTATTTGAACTAGAGCTTTCTTCCTTGATTGATTGACAGACAGACCGGTTTGCGACTGGCTTGACTGAATGGATTGAATGGACTGAGACCGAGGAACAGCTATCGTGCTACTGGCTTTTCACCGGATTGCTACTGGTTCGCTGGCAAAGCATTCCCTCTCCTTCTATCTAGGTTGCTAGGTAGTTCTGAGCTAAGCTGAGCTCCCCTTTCGTCATAAGGCGTGGATTCCCCTTACTCTATTCCTAAGTCCTGGGCTAAGTTCTTCCCTCTGGAATATGAGCTATACTATGAGCTAAAAGCAGTTCGCTCCTCCTTCCGCCATGCATAAATAGAGTCATTCCGCTTCTCGTAGCTAGAGCTAGGAGGTATCTAGGTTGTGGGCATCCGGTCTCGAGAAGAGAGGGAACCCTTAATGGGACTTCTAGCTCTCTAAGCGAGTTTGCTTCCCCTGCCTAAAGGAAAGAGCAGCTCCCTATCTTAATCTTAGTCCACAACTAATTGTGTAAGAGACTAGGTCCCTCCCCCCTTCCCTTATTAAGGCTAAAAGAATGATTAAACCCCCCTATAGAATGAATAAGCAGGCCTAACCTAAATAGAGTGAGGCCTTTCTCTTCCCTGAGGGAGCTAGTTTGTTCCAGGCAACCTGGGGGAAGGTCTCCCTTTAGTGCGCTCGTAGCTCTTGAGGGTGGGTTGCTTTCCCTTCTATCTAGGCAGCTAGTTATCCCGGTAGTTGTATCAGACGCCTCATACTTTAGCTCCAGCCGCTAGGTATTGAGCTTTCCTCGTCTGAGAAGTCTGGTAGAGTGCTTTTAGTGTGATAAGGCTTCCCAGCTTCTTCTTTGTGATTGCGTAAAGAGCGTATTTTTAAGCCAAAAATACGGGGAAAAGGACAAAAAGTACACCCCAATATCTGTGACTCTTTAGGGATAAGAAGAAAAGGGCTATCCGACTTAACAACGAGCTTCCGCCAGACAATTGGACCGCTCACTACTTGGACTATTACTCGGAGACTGATCATCCAGAGGAGAGCAAAGAAAATAGGGTTTCGGTTGCTTCACTTCACAGGGTAAGAGGGGTAGGGCTATTCATTACCGAGCTACTCTACCTATTGATTGTTTCGCTCCTGTATCTTCCAAAAGGAAAAAAGATCTCTGAGAGTTGTTTCCTGGATCCGAAAGAGAGTACTGGGGTTCTCCCAATAACTAAAAAGTGTATCATGCCTGAATCTAACTGGGGTTCGCGGTGGTGGAGGAACTGGATCGGAAAAAAGAGGGATTCTAGTTGTAAGATATCTAATGAAACCGTCGCTGGAATTGAGATCTTATTCAAAGAGAAAGATATCAAATATCTGGAGTTTCTTTTTGTATATTATATGGATGATCCGATCCGCAAGGACCATGATTGGGAATTGTTTGATCGTCTTTCTCTGAGGAAGAGGCGAAATATAATCAACTTGAATTCGGGACCGCTATTCGAAATCTTAGTGAAACACTGGATTTGTTATCTCATGTCTGCTTTTCGTGAAAAAATACCAATTGAAGTGGAGGGTTTCTTCAAACAGGGTCAACTATTCAATCATTGGAAGGTAAGCAAGCCAATATCGATTTGCAAATAGAACTACGGATGCTGGGCCACGCCCCTTCATCAACCACTCGAACCAGATCAGCAGAAAAAGAAGTACGCTACATGTAAGACCAAGCCAATCCAGATTCAACAAAGCAAACATAGGATGCTGACGTAGCGGGTGCCGAAGAAGACACTTCTTAGGGGTAGTGGAGTCATGATCTTGCCTCCGTGCGTGCTATCTCTCCCCTTTCTTTTGAGAGGCTTGCTTCCGTCCCACAGTAAGAAAGATAGCTTTTCATGCCCAGGCGTGGCAATCCCATATTCAGTGGAACCGGGGTCAGAGGCGGCTGATGTATCGTACTACTGTTGTGTTGCCTAGATGGCTCAGTAAGACTGGTGAGGCCTGTTTGAGAGCTTAAGGCGGATAGCGGCGAGATGCTTCCGTATAGGATAGGACTACTTTTGACTAGTGGCCCCAGTCAGGCGACTTGTTAGGCCCGTTTTCACCGGATAGCGAAGATCGATTCGGCGGTCTCTTTGCCTTTGCCCGCGTAGTTTGATCCGTAGTTAAAGATCAAGGAATGTGGTCCTGTAATACCTCTTCCTTCAGGTCTTGTCCTTTGGCAAACGGAATGGCACTTTCGCACCCCGACGAGACCTGGGATGGGACTCGAGGAAGCGCATCTCTGTTTATAGAGTACTTTTGAGATTGGATGGTTGGGAGGGAAGGGAAGGCGATTAGGAAAGGCTAATAGGTGATGCAAGCTAGGGCGAGGGCACTCCGGCTTTCACTGTCAGCTAAGCGGCACCAGTCAAGTAGGGATTTCTTCGCAAATAGTCATTTGATTAGGATTCTTGCTATAGGATCATATGAATTGAATTCAATAGTACCAGGCCTTGCAAACCAAAGCCGGTAGGAAGCAACTCCTCCGGAGGCAAGGTAAGCGCTTGACGCAATGAAAGGAAGGAGAAGGTTGGACTTCACTGATAATAACCAATAGCAGATATGCCCGAATCCTCTGCCATAAACTAATAGGATACCCCTTGGAAAGGGGATGGGGAAGGGGAAGGAATGAAATCAGCCAGCAAGTCGGTCTAACCAGTAACAGTAGAGATTGTTAAAAGCATGGATGAACCTTCTATTCTTTATTCCCCAATCACTTGACTTGAGCTGAGAGCAGAGCAAGCCCAATCGATCAGCGCAGGAGAATAGCTCAGTGGAAAGGGGAGTCCGGCTTCAGAGAGAGATGCTGAAAACATTCAATGAGATTCATCCCCCGAGACCAGATAGATATGGAGTTGTCGCAGCTGCAGCTATCAGAAAGCAAGCAGCAAAGCCATCAAAGCGCACTAAGAGAAGGTAAGCAGAGGAGAAGCAATATCGAACATCTCTCTCTTCATCTTACATACGATGATAGGGAGTTTGAACAGCTAGAAGCCATCCCCTTCGCCCAATTGAATCCATAGATGCGGGATTACCGGTCTTAGGAAGAGCAGTGGGCAAATCCCCTGGTCCGGAAGCGAATGGCTTGTTTGCAAGTGGAATCATAGGCTTTAGATTCGACAGTGGGGATGCCGCAGAAGTCACTTCGGGGCGATAGGGAGTATAATCAGTCCACGTGCAGAGACTGTGAGGGAGGTTTGGATAGGACACTGAAAGCTTAGTAAGGGCAGGAACTAAGATCCCCATTTTCCAAGAAGGAACTGCACATCTTAATCCATTAAGATATCCACGGGGAGGCAAGCTGCTATACTATAGGGTGTGAGGGAGAATTCAGCCCCTGCTTGAGAAGAAGCTGTGGCACTTATGTTCTCGAATGTGGGACTTGCGGAAATAGGCTTTGAGGGAGGGTTCCTCGGATGATTGCTTCTATCGACTGTCCTTCTCCATGTTGACTGGGGAAGCCTCTCAATGTGCAACCTAACTTTGCTCAGCTAGTGCTACTCTACTCTTTCTTTTGGCCTGATCTCGTAAAGAAAGGAAGGCTCATGAATGACCAATCCCGGGAGGAAGACCATTATTCTGCTTCTGTCTGGTCGTACTAGGCCATTAAGGTCTCACTACTGACTATGTTCATCTTTGTATCCCCAAGGAAATCCCATGCATTGAGATAGCAGGTTGGATCATCATCAAACACAGGAATGGGTGCTCAATCAATGGAATGTTTGCTTTTTTCTGTCTTCCAGTCCATTGCTTATCAAATCTCAATCTCAGGTTGAGGTCGAAACAAGGGATCATATCAACCTATTGAATCTAGTATTTATGAAGCATTTCCAGTCAAAGAGGGGAATAGATCTCAATCGAGAGGGTGAGCTGCGGGCTCATGCCACTCACCTTCACCAAATGAAGAAAAGACGGGTTCTAGGGGTCCTTCTCAGGCATGTGATTCAGGCTCGTCAGGTGGTGGGACATGAAAAAGTATAGAGCAGGGAGCCCAGGAAGAGGAGCTGCAAGAGAGACAAAGGCTTTCCAGTCCTTTCCTTTGACAGCGACTTAGAATGCCCTTCGGAGATCTTAAGGACTCACAATGAAAGCCCCTCGGGCACCCAGGAAGACCGAATTACTTATATATAAGACAAAGCTTTACCCCTGGCACCTCGGGCGATACTTATAACACGCTTCAGTCGGGGACAGCCCATCCTTGTACGGAGGGAACCCCAAAAGGGGCCCCAAACCACCGGACAACGAGGGCTCACTACCTTCACTTAGGATGCACTGCACTCGCTTCGAGAAAGAATCGGTCCGGATAGCGCTCCGTACCCATAATACATTCTTATGCAGGCAGCACTAAGCTATCGGCTAAGTCGGCTACGGAACAGAAGGGCGCCTAAGAAAGTCATAACACTAATAGGGCTAAGGTCCGCCCTTTGAATATGAGCTCTCCTGTGAGATGAGCTAAAATCATTCTCCAACCAGCGGTCAGGCCTAATATCAAAGGCATCAGCCGCAGCAGAAGCTAGGTTCTATCATTCATCCGAGGGTTCTTCTCTTTAGTGCTATACTCGCCTTCCCATCGACTTTACCAGAAATCAATGCGATCCTCTTTCCTTGTTTAGCAATAGGCTTTACCACTTGGTGGGGCTTACTCCCTGATCAAGTTATAACAACAACAAATTCGCTCTCTCTCTTGGATCCGGAGTGCCTACTTCAAGTCAAGGAAAGCCTCAATAGACAGCACTTCCCCTGCATTTCATATGGGTGGAAGGGTGGAGATGAATCAAGTCTTCGATCCCATTGGAAAACTTACCGAAAATCAAGAGGAAGTCAAAAGATTTTTGAAGGAAATCAATAATGCACTGAAAGAACCTAAATACGAAGCAGCGGCAGCAGTTCTCGTTGGGGCTATAATGCTTGTCATTCTACTTTCGAATTCTGGAAATCCTAGCTAGTCTTTGCATGGAGTAATAGCACTTTCCCCATGCTTTGATAGTTTCATTAGAAACTGCCAGCACGCTCTCCTCCCTTTCCAGGGACTGCGGAGGGCCGTGGTGCTAGTTCCCCCAACTCCTCATTCTATCGATCGAGTGAGATGAATCGAAAGCAATACGCCATACGCACAGTGGTGGTCATTCGTAGTCGATATGTTAGTCGTTGTGTTATGACATGAAGGGGTCGTGGAAGAGTTGGGTTCGAATCCCAAAGCCCCTCTGTTTCGTACGTGACTCTTGAGGTCGTTCCGGGAGACCGAGGGAACCGAGCGAGCAAGAGTGATCTTCACCCTACCGTGACTGGTATCTTGTGGCTCCACTCCAACCGACGTCCTGTTGGGGACTTTTCGTTCAGGCCGTAGGGAGATGAGATCCTATTGAGGTCTACTTCCTCTTGCTTTATAGTGGAACTACTTTATCAACTATAGCTATTGTCTCTTGTCGTACCGAAACTCTTCCGTTCGAATTGCCAGAGGAATAGACTTGTTTAATAAAAAAACTATAGAAAGAGCTGTGGATCTCGCATTCAAGCCACACAAGAAGAGTGCGAAATCCTTAACGTAAGCCCTTTTCTCTTCTAGAAGAAAACTGACGAAGCTTTATCAATAAAGCGAGTTCTTTCATCAATAAAGAAAGGCTTGGAGATTTGTTTCGTAGAAGCACCTTCTTCCTATCCATGTTTCTATCTTTACTCGCAGAGACGGCCCTCACCGGACGCTCTACTCCAACAACCATAACGGTCAGAACTACGCGACTCGATCCCTTCTGCACGAACGGGGGCTTCGTCCGCTCTGATAGTCCTACACCGCCAATATGGAATAGGACAGTCTTCCTTTATTCCAATCTTTCTAAGTAAGGGCAAGTAGGGCAAGGCTTTCATGCTTCCGTTAGCCGGGTAGCTTCTACATTTATAGAATAAACGAATTGCTACGCTTAAATAAAGAGGAGTAAAGTAAGCTGCCCAATCGGCTACAGGTCATTAGATGTGGAAGTTCAGGGTGATAAGAAGCTGACGGTTGCAGAAGATGGACTTGTTGACCCAGGTCTCGTGTGCCAGGAAGGGTAATAAACCGAAAACAACAGGCTTTGCCACCAATGTCCTTCTCCAATTCTTTCACTGCCACCAGACGTCACGTCGTGGACCAGCCGGACTTGCAGGTGACTTCCACAGTCTACGAGAAGATGCATAAGTTTCATAAACAGCGTAAAATTGGATGCAAAGTGGGATTCTCTGGACCAATTCCACGAGGCCTCACTCCCCTTGAACTAAACCAGCCTCACTTGAGCAAGGAATGACTGACTTAGGAGCTCACCTTCATACCCGATCAGGAGGGGACCGGCTTTTTATGCGAGACTGCCTTGTGTCGGATAATGAACCGGTACCCTGTAGTAGACCTCCGGCCTCGGAGATAGACCCATTATAGGACTAAGACAAATAAGGCATATTCGGTGCCCCAACTATATAGTTATTCCAGACCCTGCTTGCTAGGAGAGGAATGACTTGACTATATTTATGCCTTTAGGTTTAGGCAGGAAGAGCGCCCTGCCTCTATCGATCCATAACTCCTGTAGGCGAGGGAGGAACTGGGACCAGTAACTCTATTGTTGAAGGAATGCCCGATCCAGATAACTGGGACGGTGTCCTCACGAATGCCAAACTTCGGAGCTAAGCTCATCTGGGATGACCAAGCTCCAGGGAGGTTTTTGGTTCTGGGGTTGGAGATGAAGTCAAATCCGAATTGGATCAGCTTGGATAGGGATTTCGAACTCTAAGAAAGGCAAGGCAAAAATTCTTCCGAGAATCTTTTATAAAAAGCCTTGTTTTGGGCATAACAAGCCCTGCCAACCGTTGACTGGCATCTCAATAGACTCTATCGAGGAACCCGGTTTGGCTTCAATTGAGCGATTTCAGCAATCCAAGCGGCGGGTGGAATGAGTCCCTCCTTTCCAAACTTGCTCGCTTTGCTGGGCTACTTTTAGGCTCTGAAATCTATGTTGTTGGCTGCCACTGGAAGATTTTTATATAGATGAGCCAAACCTGCGTTTTGTCTATAGGTTCCTTGACTTCAATTTCAATCTTAAGAAAGTAGCGAAGGGGGAAAGCCACCAAAGAAGCCTATGATATGGATCCGGGCTAGCCGAGTTGTCGGGTTCTCAGGGATTGGCTTTCAGGCTTGACCACTTGATTGGAGGAGTGAACCAGCGACTCAATCCTTGATTCCAGTAGACTTGCTTGAAGGCGCTTCTGATTCTTGATCTTTTCTTTCTTGCTTTATTATATGAACTAACCACAAGGTATTATTATGGCTAGGCTATATATTTTGCTAAAGGAAAATAGAAATAGAAGGAGATGTTGATCGGATGCTCCTAGAAGAAGAAGATCGGATGAAGCAAGGATATCTTGCCAATTAGTTCGGACTTCAATCAGAACGATCAGGTTGAGGAAGTACTAGAGGAACGCACATGCGAGCGAGAGCTACCTTCAACCATTCCACGGGCTTGGCTGTCAGGCGCGACCCTTTGACTTGGTTTCCTTGTCGAGTCAATTCGTTCTTCCAGTATGGCAGCTGTCTGGCGCGTATGAGGTTTCGGTTGTTCCTGGGCAGGTTTTGAGCTTTGAAATCCCCGTTTTTGGATGCCCCTATTTTTATGTTCTAGGGTGCAAATCGAGGTTTTCAGTAAAGAAACTAGCCATTTCAGCTATTCTTGAAAAACAAGACAAGGGTTCGAAGTCGAAGTCTAGGAAGGTACGCATCCAGCTGACTTTGGATTCGAGTCTGAAAGGCATGATCGAGTATGAGCGCCTGATCCAACTTAGAGGAATGGGTCGAATCGGGAAGTGGACTCCCCTTTTTGAGAGACAAGAACAGCAAAGGCAGAAGGCGTGGGGAAAGAAAGATGAAGAGGCAATTGCTTGAGGAAGGTTTCGATTCTGGAATCCGCTTTGATCGGATCAGGATTTCAGTTCATTTCACGCTCTCCGAAACGGATAGCGAAAGCCATTAGTCAACTCTAACAGCCAGGCAAGGAAGGGAACCAAGCAAGGAAGCCAGAAAGGGGGCAATGACCGCTGCTGTTGACGCTGCAGGAGCTTCCAACTAGCAAGGTATTATTATCGCTTAGCGCTTGTGCTAAGGAAGAAATCTAACTCCTATTCCTGCTATAAGAGATAGAGTAAGGCCTTTACCTTCTAAACCTCAAGCAGAGGGGAGCCCTATTAATATGCGTGCAAGTATGCGCATGAGAACTCAAAAAGAGGACTGCTGCCATAAGGTCAATTTATATTCTAAGGCCATTATTTTACGTTTTAACCGGCCTCAAATCCACTTTGAAAATCTGAAGACCCTTTTTCAGGGGCCTTGGATAGGAATCATGGTACGTGTACACGCGTACTTACGCATTCCCGAAAGTCCCATGGCGCTATCCTACTTCCAAGAACCAACAACAGCAAACTCATCTAGGCTTTTCTTTCCTAGCTTCCTCTATCCCTATAGATAAGACGAGAAGACAATCATGAAAAGACAATCTGACAACATAAGAGTGTCTGCAGCAACATTGTCCTTCCTCTCGTCAGGAATAGCGGCCTTGGGACTACTAGCTCATATTGGAAAGGAGCAGACGATAGCCGAAGACGTTAGTATCTTCATTAACATCTTCTCTCTTTTATCGTCTTCCCCCCCCCGCTTCTCCTGATCTGGCTTTCCTGGGTCACTCTGCAAAGATTCAAGATTTCCCTCGGGTGGTGTGCAGAGAAATTGGAAGGACCGTAAGAGAAAGATATTGGGAAACAGGGGATATACCCGCGGGGGGCTCTCAGACACAGCAGCTGACACAGCCGCTGCCAAAGGGGCTCCCAGTGATGAGGCCGCGGCCGCAGCTGCCGCAGCAGCCACAGCAGCCGCCGACAACACGAGAATATAGCCGAATAAACCAGACTAGGTACGGCTTGTGTCTTGCCTTCATAATGGGATTCGCAATTTGGTATGCTGTGCTTACAGAGCTAGTATACCAAAACCTAGCCGATGGCTTACACGAAGAGATAAGAGCTCTTGTGAACCGAGAAATAGTGCTGCTCATAAAAGAACTGAACCAAATTCATGATCTGATAGCGGAGGCTTTGACAGGAGGACAAAAGGGGGAAATTGAAGGGGGAGTAACACAAGGAATTATTATCGCTTAGCGCTTGTGCTAAGGAAGGATGTACATACTAGCGATGATCGCGGGAGCGTTGGTAGCGGCAGGCTTACTTAGAATATTAGCGTCTAACAATTTCATTGAAGGTTAAGCTTAGTAGAGGTAAGGAAGGATAAGGAAAGCGAGGGTCCTAGTGTCTAAAAACGCCATCGATATTCAAAAAAAGAAAAAAAAAGACATGCGGACGATTCTCCGACACTCCCTTAGCTCTAGTAGGGAGTGCCGGCGGCAAACCCTATTTAGCCAGAAAAGATAGAAAGGAAACAAAGAGAATTCGTAGCAAGCCAAAAAGTAGAGCGCACTAGGAATCGCAGGGGGACAAGCTACCTCACAGAAAGGATGACGAAGGGCCAGTTGACGCAGCAAGCTAGAGCTATGAAACCGCCCCTTTTCTCATTTGACTCGTCGGATTATGAATGAGATATTCAGACGTCAGCTTGAAGGCTACGATTCCGTTCTTCTGTCTAGGTTCCTTGTTGCAAGGCCGGGTTTAGGCGTTTTAGGGCCTTTGAAACTGCCTATAATGGGGGGACCTAATGAGATGCCTTAAACTCGAGGGTTGGATAAGCAAACCTGGCCAAAGAATCACTATTTCGATTGAAGCTCTGCCGCGGTGACCCAATTCTCAAATTATCATATACAGATAAGCGAGAATGCCCTTTCTGCTTATATAGTAGATCAATGCTGCGTCCTCACGAATGCCAAACTTCGGAGCTAAGCTCAGCTTGGAGCAGGATTTCACACTCGACGAAAGAGAAAGAGAAAAAACCAATTATTCAACTACCAGCGCATTAAGGAAGATCATGGGGAGTCATAAAGGGAAGCAGTTATATCTCCTAGCTTGGGGGAAAGCCCCATTCGCTTAGCTACAGGAGCTAATAGCAAGAGAGGGCTACTTCTAATGGCTTCTAACGCAGTCTATCTTGATCTAACCCTACCAGTAGGAGGAAAGAAAGAACTACCTCATCCATTCTATTCTTATCTTTCTTTATCTAACCTAACCTTCAAGAAGCCTTTTGGAAGACCTTAGAGAACCGCAAGTGAGGTAAGGAAGTTCATGGTCAATCCTACAGGTAAGATATTCTCTATCCGGGTTCCAAACCTTTCTTCTTATTAGTATTAGTAAGATAGGTGCTTAACGCCCTCGTGTGCTAGTCCGAATAAAGAGTTTTTTTTTCCGATGGCATTGTCACTTAGGACATCCATCGTTTTCGTCTTCTATAACCTTCCAGTCAGTCCTAACCATAGGATCTATCTCTTATCCTTGCTTGGCTTCCTACTACCTACTGGGATAGGAACTACTCGGATAGGAAGAGTTCAAAGTAAGCTAATTGGATCTCTCTCCTCCACTCTGGGCTAGCAGACAGACTGGTTTAGTGGGATACTTAAACATCCAGAAAGTCCCGTAGTAAGATCGAGCTATAGCTATGAAACCGCGTATTTTTCGCCTAAAGACAGATTCCGACCGGTGACTGACAGAAAAAGGAGATCGTTGCAACAATCAAATAAAGGCGGTTGTAGGGCTAAGTTCCTTTAGTTGATTCAAAGCGAAATTCCTTACCTTACCTTATCTATATTCTATCCGCAAGAGGAGAATTGCGAGGGGGAGCTAACTCCAATGAGCTCTTCCTATGACCTTTTTAGCCAATCGTAATGTGATGGCAGTAGCTGTGGCCAAGACACGAGCAAGAAAATAGCCATTCTTTCGCACCTTCTGAACTGGACACCTTTCTGACATCAAGGCAACTCCAACTACCGGAAACTGCCGTTACATTAGCTCGAACATTCGAGTTAGAGATGAAAAGGACCGCCCTTCAGCTATCAGAGTATCGCCCTCCCTTAAAGAAATGGAATTGAGTCAGTGACCCCGTCCCCTATTAGAGAGGAAGAGTTCCGTTGTGTCCAGTCATCGTCTATTCAACTCAAAGAACTTGACTTTCACTTCTAGTTTGATTAGCATAAAGTGCCAGCTAGGCCAGCTATTAGTTCCACTGCTTTCCCAAGAAGGGGATCAGACTCTTCAGCGGCAAAGAATGCGATCAAAGGACCCTATGAATACTACTAGCCGTAGCTGTGGTTGTGGCCAAGAAGCAGGCAGGGAAAGAGCTGTCCTTCTTTAAAGGAATTTAGTCAGGGAGAGAACCTCTATTCCATGAATCAATAAAGCAAACTCAAAGTCTGGCTGTGCGAGAGGCCAATATGACTATATATCAGTTCTTCGCCTTGGAACATCACTTTGATATAAAAGATTTGACCATCTCTCTTTTGAACAACTGCTCAGGCAGGAACCAAAAAAACCAGCAGTTGAGTACCGAGAAGAGGCTATCCGGGCTAAGGTCTTCTTTCGACGCATTCTGAACCTGAAGACTGAATGCCCGGTATGACATCCAGTAGAAGCTCAGGGACGGATTGAACAGCAGCTGTTAGGGAAGCTAAGGATCTCTATCATTGGTTCATCAGAAGCCATCAAGCACGAAAGCAGCAAGGAGTGTGCTAGTGAGTCCCAAGCGAAGGAAAGAAGGACATGAGAGGCATAGAGAGGACTCACGGACAAGACTTCGAGAGAGACCGAAAGGGTGTTCGTCGGGTTGGCGTCATTGAAAAGAGGGTAGGTAGGCTACTAAAAAGGGGTATGGCCTAATAAGAGTCCTTTTCGAGGGATATATAGTTATAGGGGGGGTGCTCTCATCTCATGGGTGTTCGTACCTGGCAACTAAGTGAATAGGTGAATTGATAGTTGTCCCGTACCTGCCAAAGACAGTTAGAGTAGAGTTATGACAAGGAACCCCGCTATGCTCGGATCAGGGTAATTTGGCTCGGTAAAGGCAAGCCCGCCTCCAGTAAGTGAACAACTTCAAATAAATGACTTCGCTTTATTGGCAGCAGCAGCAAGCCCTCGTTTAAGAAGAGTTATACTTGACCCTCGCTAAAGAAGACCTACTATAAGGCTACGTCTGACTCATTACCTGACGTCGTGGTCTTCTCAATTGGTGGTTTTGTTCCTGTTGTTGACAAAGAAGCGTAGGTCTCAGTCAGGTGGTGCACCAGTTTCGTATACATACGCCCTGGTTGGTAAGGTGATGAGATCGACACACTATATGCGATCTACGTTCATAGGTTCTACCTTGAAGCTCTTCTCAGTGCTCGTACGGCTTGTTTTCATTAAGTAGTTCGCTGGGCGCATAGTTAATAATGAACTTCTAGTTTGATCGAGATCTGCTAGTTCCACCCTATTTTCATTGATCATCAGCCGAGGAGGGCATTCGTACGGCGGAAAATCTTGTATAGAAGTCAAAGGCAAAGACAGATGGAAAGCAAGTTCCACGAACTACTCCGATCTTAATTACCGATGGGCATTTGCCGAGGATCCAAGCCTTCGCGGGTAAGAAGTCACATCTTCACTCCGCTCAACTCACTTACGCATTTGTAGTTCATAGCTGGGCTCCGCCGAACTCTGGTGAAGTGTGCTTCCCGTGGGTACCACGTTTTCAATCAGAAGACAGCAGGCAAAAGGGCTTTTCACTTATACAACTATGGGGGAACTCTTTCAGTGCTAACCCCGTGCGGTTACTTACTACCTTCCTCGGAAAAGAAGAAACATCACTTTGACCATCACGCCCACTTCTACTTATACTTGTACTTGCCCAGCTGTACGACTTGACCTCCACAATGAGCCTCAGCTCGCCTAATAAGCTTTCTTTGATTCCCATGAAGAGCTGAACCACAAGGATCCTTGTAGGCATCTTTTGTTGATGTTCACGAGACGAAGTCCTTAGATCCGGCTTTGGTGGATGGAGTTGGAGAATACATAGGTCAAGACAAGAATAGATTGATGTAACATAAGTGGTAGCATTCATAAGGCCTACCAAGGTAAGGTTTCAGCGCAAAGCAAAAAGATTCCCTTTACTTAGCCCCCATATCTCTATCTCTCTACCCGGAGCCCTCCTATTCATATATCGGTGCGAAAGCCGCTGCCTTTGGCAATTTCTCAGTCGATCGGAAACGTTTATGGCAGATCTCATGCAAAGACAGTTGTACACGGGCCTTTCCGCTGCTATTGATATTGACTTGGGCTCATCAGTATCATCTCCGTCCGCCGTTGCCATGCATCGACAAAGACTTTCGCGCCCAAAGCTTCTATTTGAGGGCTGATCCTTCCTTTTCAATAGGCGAAATGAGTGAGACTAAAGGCGGTACATTTCATTTGTTTCATTTAGTGCACCGATCGGCGGGAACTATTACCATTGGTTAGGCGCCAGCCGTGGACGAAGTAAAGGCATTATCAGTTGATTCAAAGCGAAATTCCTCTTTATTATCAACATTCTATCTGCGATTCAACTCCTCTTTATTATCAACATTCTATCTGCAAGAGGATCCTCCCTCCCCCTCGCAATTCTCCTCCCTCTGACCTTTTTAGCCAATCGTAATGTGATGCAAGCAGATCTACTAGACTACAGTTAACTATTCTTACTGTGCTTTAAACATGTGGTAAGTCGAATCCTATTTCAAGCTAAAAAGAAAGGTCAGCGTTTTCCTTTGCTTGCGGAAGTCACCCTGCTTGTATTTGAAGCAGTATCCAAATCAGTATTCAAATAAGGAGATCAAAGCCCCCAACAATCAATCCCAGGGAGCTGCTTCACCTTCTATCCTCCCCACCTTTCTCCAGTATCTCACTGCCTGAGACCCGATATCCCACCTTCGAACTCCATCCCTCCCTTTCACTCCGGCCGTCTTGCTCGCTTACTCGACTCGGACAGAAGAAAGAGCAACTCAGGCTTATCCTAAAGAATCCCCTAAAAAGCTAACTAAAGATCTATATAAAGAATAAGCAGAATAATATATTAAGGAATTAGTCTTCCTCCAATGCGCAGACACTCGAACTTGCGGAATTCAATCTCTCAAGCTGAGTAAGAAGGGCTTCCATAAAGTCAAAGGGGAAAGGAAGAGGGCAACAAAGAAGACCTTTTTCTAAAATAAGGAAGAGTTTCGTTTTAGTCCTTGACTTACTGACTCAATCTTTGTGGATTTCGGGATTATGAGCTCAGTCTTCTGTGACCCACTCTTGCTCTTCTCCATAAAGCAAAGAGCGAGCTGCAACTTCTAAGGTCCATAAGGAAGTTCCTGGAGCTCCCCCGATTTAGATACCTCAGACAAGTTTAAAGAGTGCCCCTTTCTCTCCTTACCAGCCTGGACAAGACGAATGGGATGAAGGATAGCGGGCAAAGCAAGCAACACAACAGCAGGGGATTCATACGTAGCTGGGGAAGCAACCCAGGGATTCGCCCTAGCCACCAACCAAGCCAGCCAACAAAGTAAGCTAGAAGAGCTGGAAAGATCTCTCTCTCTACTCATTTTCTAAATCAATAAAAGGTTAGTACGGGTGGCGCATCACATTTTCGGGCGAATGCTCCTATGCTTACGCGAATCGCCTATCAAAGTTCTGTTCAAAAACCTCGTTCGAGAACTACTATAGAGAAGGAATTCCTGCGGCGCAGCTGTTCTTCCAACTTAGTGACCCTACTAAGGATTCCATAGGTTGGCCCAACCCGCTCAAGAAGTTCCTTTAGGGAGGATAAAAGGTGCGGGTTGGCTTCTCGCAGTTCTCCCTTTAACACCTATGCAATAACCTCTTAGATTGACGTAGAAACCCACTCACCAACTATTCACAATAATTGATCAAATCTATTCACATTCAGCAAACTTACCTACCCCAGTTCTATGCCACAAGCATTCTCGCAACATTGTGTGATAGGGCCAATAGTCATAAAATGTACTATACCATAAACTCTTCGACTGGTATATGAGCTGCTAGCTGCAATGCTTCTTCGCAACCCAAGGCTAATGCAAAAAAGGCAACAAAGAGTACCGCAATAGTAACCTTTCTGTTTTCCCCTTTATTGATATCCAGGGGATCGAAGGTTGTTATTTTAAGGATTTCTTTTGATTGCGAGTTGACCAGGTCTGTCATGGGAATGCCCCCTATAGTACCATTTTCATCGGGAAGACCTTGTTTTAATACGATAGATAGTTCCAGTAACTTATTCCATAGCTTGATCCATTTATGATCTAGGCAGCATTCAGGCAGAAAATCAATTACAAACTCAGGCAATGCAGCCCACCAAATGGTGAATCCAATTGCTAATGGAAAACATACTATCAAGGTCGATTCCCTAAATCTGGTAACAGATTTGTTAAGAAAGACCTCCGCAACGTCAAAGAATACTTCCTCTTGTTTCGGTGGATAAGGCTGTATTCGAGTGCCATCTTTACTGATGCCCAGTAATCCCACTTCCGGCTTCCTTTTGATCGCCTGGATGGCTTTTCCTTTCCCACTTTGTAGTTCATTTTTTTCACCAATGGCCTGCGGGAGGTTGCCTATCAAAGTTTTCCACATTTGGAAAGGATGCTGGTCTCCTCGATGGGATGTATTCACATCATAGGAACCAACTTCCTTGCTTCTTTTCATTTCCATTGAAATGTTCTGTTTTTCAGAAGCCTTCTTCATTCTTATTCCTTGACTTGAAGTTGTTATTTTCGATTGAGGCTGAGCACTACCTTTACCTTCTTGGGGTTTAGGTTGATACTCATATTTATCGACAATGAAAACTTTCGCGACTTTTGCTAGTTTAGCAACAAATGACAACATGTGAACTATGAAATTCTTTTTTTGATTCCCGCTGCTCTTTTACCTTTTTAGGTAGCAGCAATAATTTTGTGTAAACCTTGCTTTTTGGCAAGAGTTTATGAAATGGGGCCTGGGGTTTTGACCCAGGAAAAACATGAATTGACACGTTACCATTTGCAGATGAGAAAGCGTCTTCTCACTAGATTGAATAGGGCAAACAAATAATAAGGGAGTCTCTAATGCAAGATACGTGAAACGTTGCTAAGAGACAAAAATCCATACTCAATACTCTTTATTAAAGGTAGGTTTAAGTTGTGGAGGTTTCCAGGTCGTAGTGAGGGGAAGGTAATCATAGCTATTTATTTGACTTATAGGATTGCCTAAATGTCAAATCTAAGATCTTTTCCTTCACTTGAATTTTGCCGTCTTGGCTGACACAAACTAGACCGCCATAACAAGGCACAGGTGCGTCTCCCGGTCCAATAGAAAGGATTTTACCAGCCAAATGGAGTTGGTCCAATAAGCTGAGTACTTGTTGTTCGTCGAAGAACGACAATTGCATTCCCTCGCTTTCCAAGGTCTTTCCTTGCTTACTTGAACAAGTACAGGTCTTGGGGCAAGAGAGAAAAACTTCATGTATATACCTACTATAGTCTACTCCAGGAAATGCACGCTGAAACTCCTTATCGAACTCGATTAAGGCAAAATTGAGTAGTACATGTGTTAGAAGTCCCACGGTAGGTATACTACATCCCATCTCGGCAGTGAAGTCTCTTCCACTTTGATCCAAGATTGGCACGGACAGGAATTTGTCGACGAATTCAATAATAGCCCCATCCTTCACTATATGTGACAGGTTCAACAAAAGACTCTCTCGATTTATTGTCCTCAGGGAGATTGTTAGGTCGCATTTATAAAGCCTTAAGACCTTGCCTCTCGCGCATACTGAACTATAAAATGCATTTGGCATCGTTCGCAAACCAAAGGATTTATCCGTGAAAAGGTTCACCTTGACAAAATGAAGGTTTAACATACGCCCGAGCGCCGTTAGCACAAGGCTGTCTTCTAGTGTAGGATTGACGCCCAAATAGAGATTTGACTCATCCTTGGCTGGAAAGGTGTGGAAGAACCCAGGCTTTTGGTCTCCCTTTCTGGCGAAGGCGCGAAGGAGAAGCGGCGACAGGGTGTATGTTCCATCCTTTACGCTTTTCTGAATTTCTCTTACCTTTTGTTCCGTCAATCCCACAAAAACATCAGGTAATTCATTGTATGTAATCCCGATATCGTACGCAAGCCGATGCAACGAACAAAATGGATGAATCTCATCTTTGTAGCTACTCAAATTTCTACTCCTAGCCTTCAATCCCTTGTTATAAGTAAGCAACATATAATTCTTCATTTTGGAACTCATGATTTATCTTTATTCTTTAAACCTTCCCTCCCTAAATTGTAGGCATAGTTCCGTTCCGCCGACGGTTATATAGGATACAGTGCTCAATATACAAACAGCGAGGCAGGCAATCACTAGTTTCCGTAGTACTACTTTGTGGGTATCCTCTCTTGCTCTTATTCCCATGGGGTCGAAGGTTCCCGTCTCGTTCGACTCTGCGCTGGTCCCACACCCCGAGGTGCTGGCCCCACCTGTATCGAGCGTGCTCCCGGCGGCCTGCATGAGACTTTGACTTAGATCCTCGCACAGTTCTTCGGCGAGCTTGATCGTCTGGGGGGGCCATTCTCGTGTGGTTTCCTTGAAGGATTTGTAAAAATCTGGGCTTAGGATTAAATGAAAATCATAATTCCCAATGGTCAGCATAAGGCTTGGCATTAAAGAGTACCAAATTTGAAACCCCAAGCAGATAGCTAAATTCATGGCAGCTGTGTTAGCATTGAGAACATCAATGTAGTGCCTAATCGCCTCGTATTCGTACCCCCTCCATATGAAATTTGAGAACCCCTGGTTAATGCTTTGGTGAGCTTTTTGATTTCGTAGCTCTATTGTTTTCTCAAGATCTGCCCTGGGCTTTTGTAAGAATTCCTGTATTTGTTCCTTCACCACAGGTTTGACTCTGAAGTCCCTATCCTCAACTCTACTACTAAGCTTTCCTGGTCCTGTTAGTACAAATAAGCGAGAATAATTGCTCTTGACTAATTCAAGAAGCCCTTCTGGCGTACTTGCCTGGAAAGCTCTCTGTACTTTTTGTAAGCACCAAGTATCTTTATAAAGCACTTTCATCCTTTGATTGGTGAATCGTTTCATAGGATTACAATCGAATCTCTCAACATCTATCGCCTTATCAATTCCAATTGAACGTGGGATAACCTCTTGATTCTGAGCTACCTCGCTATTCTTAAGCATTTCGTGGTTTCTAAAAAGAGATGCTTTCATCATTTGATGGAAATACGTAAACATAGTTTGATTCTAATTTCTATTTCTATTTTCCTCGGGGAGAGAGGAGGTCTTGCTATATTACTTACTAAAGACAGGAAGAGAGCACTTGGGCTACCTCAAGAGCTACTAGGAGAGGGGAGGGCTGACCTTAGCCCAACCCTTCCTACAGGCGGGAATGGAGGGCAGGCAAGCTAACAACCTTATGGAGCTAACGGGGCACTCAAGGGATCATGCTTCTCCTAATTGTTCCCTAAACCCCCTCCTAATTACTTATTTATTTTGGGGCTACTTCTGTCAATATCATTGCCAAGGCGATGCTCCCGATCAACACTGCAATAGCTTTCACAGCTTTTCACTCTGGAAGCCCCCCCCTATCCTTTAAAGCGGAACATGCATATCTTCGTTTTGCGATTCCTTAACTGCTGCCTCGATCATCTCCTTCTGCTCTACGTTTTCAAGCATTTTCATCTGTGTGTCAAGAATTTCTTTATATGCTGACTCAATTGTCTCTAGACCATGTTGTCTAATCATACTAATCTCTCCAATCCCGTCTACAATATCTGGATAAGCCGATGCTTTACTTATGATTTGACTTACATTCAGCAGCTCTGGCTGAGATGCCCACCAAATACTGGATCCAATACATAAAGAAAGAAAAAGAACATTCTTCATTTCTGATGAGATTACTCGCCTTATAGAGTAGAATACAGGATTCGAGAATGGAAAAATGCTTCTTCCTTTGTTTTTTGTACTCGCTCGATAACACGAACAATAGTCTTAGCCCCAACGAACTGGTTAATGCCCTTGACAGGCTTCTGACTTACAAGGATTCTATCCCGTTCCAGCTCCATTTCTTTTTCGAACAAGGATTTCCCGCTTGATAATCTCGGAAAAGTCTCGTTAGTCCAACTACAACTTCTGGGTATGGCAGTTTAGGAGACAAGCTACCTTTAGTAAGATAGCTCATGAGTGAAGCTTTCAAACCAGTTCCTGATTTCAAGAGTTTATGAGTGCATGAGTCAAGTCTCTTCCAATCGAATATATTCTATTAAAGCAAAGCCAAGAGGAGAAGTATACCAGTCCGGCGCAATCAGTTATCAACCAAACCATTCCTTTTGTTCTGCAACTGGAGAGTCTCCCGAAACTGGTCAACTGGTAAATCCGGAACATTCCTTTATTGAAATAATTCCCCTGTAAAGACCGTAGCAAAGGCTCGCATCTGGCGGCATTTGCCCTACTGGCGGATCCTCTCATTAGTCAAAAACTTGAGTTAGGGGCTGCGATAAGCCAATCGTAGATAGGTTTTTAATGAAAATGCTTTATATGTTATGTACGGGCTTTTGCTTTTAGACCCGATTTGTCGACTTCATCTGCCCTGCTCTTAGCTCGGGTTCTTGCTTAATGGAATGAGGCGTCCCTTGTTCCTTCTTTCGCAATACTTCGTGTCTCCCATGCCCCGCTTCAATCTCTTGCTTGCTTTGGTGCCTGGTCCAAGGAAAGGAGTCCAAGTCTGCCTTCGAATAAGCAATCACAAAGGCTGGCATGAATAGGATAAGCATAGGCTCAGCCCTTGTTTTAGATCTTCCATCTCTAGCATTGGCTAGCGAAGCAGTAGTGGCAGAGGTCGAGCTGGTAAGCTAGCTCATAGGGCTGGCTGTCGGATGCGCTAAGGCGAGCTTCCTCTCTTTCAGATCATCGCTTACGCTCCTCTTGAAGATCCTGCTGCAGGGTTAAGTGAAACTAGCTCAATTGCGGAGCTGTACTCTAACGGGAAAGTAGCTTTGTCGCTCCTATCCTTTAGTGAGTCGAGTTACTTTGCTTCTTATTCTGCTTGCTTGGCCAGCTAATGCATCTGCTCGGGCATTTCGTCCGCGAGGAATATGTTCGATGTTTGAAATATATGAAGTTCCTTGCGAGGCGACGAGCCATCTTATGGTAGGGGAGGAGATTCGGTTTCTTAACTTCATACTTGCCGTTCATCTGGTTTACGATGAGTTTTTAGTCACCGCAAACCTCAAGATGATCGATTCCGATTTCGTGAGCCATCTCCATACCCATGATTAACGCCTGATATTCGGCTACGTTGTTGGAGCACGACTCAGTTAATGATAAGGAGTGTGGTATCATGTGCCCTTCAGGGGTTATGAATCTAATACCGACTCCAGAAGTCAACTCCTCATTGGAATTGGTACGCGTTGCACCGTCGAAGTCAATTTCCCATCTATCACGGGGATGTCCGGGAAAAGTTTCAATGTGGAAGACTGGTTCATCCGGGAGATCATCATTCAGATTAGAATCCGGCGGTAACGGATGTGCGGCAAGGAAATCTGCTATCGCTTGTCCTTTTACAGCTTTTTGTGGCACATACACTATGTAAAATTGGGACAATAGAATGGACCACTTGGCAAGTCTCGCGCTAAGTGATCCTGCCTTAGCGACTAAGATCTTTAGCGGGTTCACCCGAGATATTAGGTAAACCATATGCGCCAACAAGTAGTGTCGTAATTTCTGGACGGCGAACATGAGGGCAAGGCATTATTTTTCAACCGGAGGATATCGATGCTCAGCACCGACCATCCTCCGGCTAAGATAGTAAACGCAACCTCTTGACCTTCTCGCTAAGGAATATAGTTCGGGCCATGAAAGCGACTCCCCCCTGTGGCTGGCAGCGCCTGAGTCCACTGCCCATAGAACTAGTCGATCCAAGCGGTTCTTCCATGAAAAGAGGTCTTTGAGAGGAGAGCTTTGACTTCCTAGGGTTGGGCTTTACTTTAGATCGTTCTTTCCTCTATCGGGCCTAATGCTTGGGAATCCGCTCTGCAGTGGAGCTGCCGGTCCTGGCGTGATGGTGGACTTATTTATCCGCTCATAAGGTTGGGCGAGGGATTCATCGCAAGGGGAGAACTATTTGTACGTAGCGAATTCACCAGTTTAGGAGATAGAATGGGATGAAGACGATTTCCTTTCCTATATTTCATAAGCGAAGCGCTTGCTTCAGATCGTCCTGTCTTTTAAGACTTGGCCTAAAGCGCCTCTCCCTCTTTAAGAAAGCGGCTGTCAGTCGAAACAAGGAGGGAGCATATGAAATAGAGGGAAGAAGGATACCCGAGAAATAGTCTAGTGGGGCTATTCCACATTGCTGCTCCAAGGCTTGTTCTGGCCGAAGACGACGCTGTTAGGCCTAGTAGAGTAAAGCAAGCAAGCCACGGCTCAAAGAACATCACTGAACTAGCCATAGCAAACAGAGGAACAAGCAAACTCCGAAGCCAACGTAGCTGCCATTTTCTTCCGTACTGGTGTTTTCTCCAAGACTTGTTTAGGGTGCGTGAAGCTTAGCAGCCGGTTCCGAAAGTAGTACCAGTTTGCTATCAGGCGAGTGGGCGTTTTGCTTGACGGACCTACATTCCACTTAGTAGGCTTGCTTTCAACCCGGACTTTGCCTAGGACTTATCACCTTCGTTTGCAGCTGACGGATAGTAGACCATTTGGGCAGGGAGGGCGCCGGGGCAATTTCATAGGCAGGCAGGGGAGATAACACCAGTGGGGGAGGGAGGTAATTCTTCGCTTCGTATGGAGGGAACCAATTGGCAAGAGGGACCGGTAGTAGGGAGGAATATTGTTTGGATGTAGGCACTTCACTTCTTGAAGGAGAATATGCCGTTCATGAACAAGTACACTACGCCTTTCACTTGCAGGTGATGAAGTCCCATGCTTTTCTCTCTCTTTCACTTACCTAGCCCTACCCGAACGAATAAAGGAAGCAGCAGCGCAAACGGAGGCTGCAGGAATGGGGGCAAGCGCAGGCCCCTTCTCTAATGAGGCAGCTCCAACACTTCGTCAACTGGCTCACTAGTCCCCGTATCTCATTAGGCTGTTCTTCCCTCGCTTCGCTCTTTTGCCACCTTCTCCAAGCAACATCTTTAGATCAGGACTTGCCACGTTTTTCCCGGGTGACTGATCTGATTGGTTGGGCAACGATGCCTTCTTCTTTCTACTGCAACTTCCTTCACTATTGACCAAAGCCTAATGAGTGGTCCAGGAAATCTCATTTAGTAATAGTTCCAGTCAGACCAGGGAAGCAGCAGCAGGACGTAGTGTGGTAGTTCGGTTCCAGGTCAGTTCCAGTTCGGATCGAGTAACGGTGATTGAAGGGATGGGATCGGGAGCTCCTGATTCCAATAGTTAACTGGGCTGTGGCAGGCGAGTCTGCTTTCCCTTAATTAAGCCAACTTGCATCTGTTGCTCTTGGAAGTGCTTCCCTTTACTCCATAGGGCCTTCTCTCAGTCGACGAGCTATTCCACTACATTCTCGATTCATCAAGCTAAAGGCCCTTGTTGACGTTCTAGATGCGTTATGGTTGCCCGGGATTTGCTTCGTTCGCTGAGTCGTGTTCTCGGGATACGGTTCTACTAGTCCGTTCACTCCTGATACCCGTAAACTGATTGCATGGCTGAAGTCACAAAGAGTACAGCGAGTAGGTGAAGGACCTACTCTATCTATGCATTAGAATATTCTCCTACTTTTTTCCCCTCTCTTATAGCCTATTTCTGTAATCCCATTAGGTATGTTATAGACTCCTTCTTTCATGGGCTCAATATTCTGTTTAGTAAGCTTAATCAACCCTACATCAAATAAGGCTCTTTAACATCTCTTTCTTATGAAAAAAACCAGTCCAAGAAAGAGGCTTACCTGAAGCAATATGAAGTTCATGGCCGGAGGGGCTGACAGGCCTTGCTTCAAGTCCACAAGAGGACCCAGGTCCACTCCTTTGGTCTTCTTCAATCAACTTGGCAGTGACAGATTTTCCAACTAGGCAGTCACCTATTTCGGAGGGTGCAGGGGCTACAGAGTGTGCAGACTGTGAATTTTCTGCAATATTGGAGGTTTGGAACCCTCCTTCAGCCTCTGGAAACGTTCCCCCCTCAGCTTCCTAATCTTCACCTTCTATAACAACATATGCTTCTTCACTTTCAGATTCAGCACAGATTGAACATACAACATCGCTCCCACAGGAGCACGCAACAACGGAAGTCTCCTCGTCATTTTCTTCTCCATTTACATTCTATTCATCGGCTGGAGTATTCGAAGATTCCAGACAGTCATCTCCAATCCCTCCTCCATTTCCAGCTTCTAGAGCAACATATATTTTTTCAGACCGGTACAATCCCACCTTCAAGGGCTACATTGACACACTGCCGGTCCAAGGCTGAGACAACCATCGCTTGCTCAGTACCAACGGAATTATGACCCAAATTGTTCGGATTGCTCTTCAACTACGGGAAATCTTCCTCATAATTATCAGACACATTAGCCCTTTGCATTCTTCTTCTTAAATGACTCATATTGTGGGATGAATCATTAAACCAATACTATTTGCTACCAAGAGAAGATCTCCTACGGCTCTTTTCTCATAGCGAAGCGACGGAGAGCTCTTTGTGGGCGGTAGCGAAGCGAAGGAAAGAGCTCGAATAAGTGTAGCCGCACTCCCCTTCTTGTATCCCTGTAAGCCTAATTCCTTTTCTTGCCTGGAAGCTCTCTAAGGTAGCTCTTAACTGGAAGTTCCTAAGTGTTCTAGCACGATAGGATGGATTCTAACCAATAAGATCGGGTATCTAGTCGCAGAGCTGAGGATAGATAGAATGTCTTTCCTGGGTTTCGAGAAGGAAGAGTGAAGAAGCAGAAGACCTACCAGCTGCAATGCATATCTAGGGGATTCGGTTGTAAGATGTGCTTATTGACAGATAGGATAGGCCTTTGAAGGTCCTCTAGTTAGCTTCTTCAATAAGTCTAAAAGGAAGTTTTCTTACCCTAGGTTGGTTGGGGAATGAGATAGCGGAGGCAATCTCCTAAGCCATAAGAGAGAAGGATAGGGGAATACCTTGACTTGACTGCAAGCTCTATGAAGGTTCCTTTGCTTCCTCTCTTTTTGATTTGTTCTCTGAGTGAGTTACCTTAGGGACCTAGCTTGACTTCCTTTCCTTGCCTGCAAGCCCCTATAAGGTGTCTATCTAGAAGAAGAAGCATATAGTTGATTGCTCTTTCTTTTGAAGTTTATAGAAGCTAAGGGCAGGCAGGAGACAGCAGTTTGCCACGAAAATGATGGAAGACTGGTTCAGGTAATCCTTTAGTGAAAATGTCCGCTACTTGATTGTTGCTACGAACAAGTCGAATGAGCAATTTGCCCGCGACGACGAGGTCACGAACGAAGTGGTAGTCAACTTCTATGTGCTTAGAGCAGGCATGGAACACAGGATTGGCCGCCAAGTGTGTAGCGCTAGCATTATCACAGTGCAGGAGAAATTGATAGCGAAATGGCACCGCTAGATCGCGTAGCAAGTAAGAAAGCCATAACAGTTCAGAAGTAGTAAGGTCTAGTGCCTTGTACTCTTTAAAATATCCTTACCTTGCTTATCTCTCGCAAGGCTTTCATCGCTTTCAATCATTGGCATTGGCTCTAAGCATTGGAAATGAAAAATAGATCTTCTCACTTAGTTGTACTGGAAACTCTCTCAATCGGTCATCTGAAAACTGGAATCTCGGTCTCAACTGGCGCAAGCAATCTATGTCCAATGAATCTCGTAGGCCTATTTCATTTAAGAATCAGGCATTCCAAGCTAGCGAATATGGGGAGGTGCCGCTGTCGCCAATCTGTCTGATGGGAGATCTCCTTTTAGAGCCCATCTTTTCTTAACCAAAATTCCAGGTTTTGGGGGTCAGGAAAACAAGAAGTACGAGTGTAAGCCTTCCCTTCCCGGTGTCCTTGCTTGGTTCTTTTAGAGGAATTCCTTTTTTTCATAGGAGTGAGGACTGGAACTGAGTTGGAAAACTCAAAAGCTCTGGCTCGAACTACGCTATGGCCCTTTGTGCAGCGGCATTTGCTTGCCCAGTTGCTTCTGATTCGACTTCTTCTTTTGGCTATAGACCATATCCACACCCTTCTTGAAAGGGGAGGAATTCTTCTCCCACTCGCCACCCTTCCTTGTGCGCGGCATTGCGTGAAGGCCTTTGACGCGCCACACCAGCTCTTCCTTCCCCACCCTCCGAAGTTACCCGTGAATCTCCCCTTCAGATCTTACCACCGAACTGACCTTCTGCGCTCTTCGAAACCTTTTCCGATTCGACGGAATGGTAGTTTTCAATATCGTTTGAGTAGGTGAGAAGTATCAGGCTTTCATCCGATTTGTTGTGGATTGGATGATGGAAAAACCAGCAAGTAGGGTCTTGCCTAGGTTGAACATGCAACTAAAGGGCATAGCTATGTAAACGCAAGGTTTGCTCCAGCCTATGATATGAAAGGAAGGATGGTCCCAGACCTGTCTGACCTACCGTTAGCTTTGCTAAAGCAGTACTACCAGGGTAAGGACAGGTGGCATAGCGCAGCCCTCACCGATGTGAGTGACTGGACACCACATCTCCACCAGCTCGTCCCAACGGAGCGAAGGCCTCTTCAGCGCGAAATCCTGACATGAATACAAAGAATTTGGTGGGTATTTCAGAGGAACCCAAAGGCGCTCTCTATGAAATCCTATGGTCATGTCTTTCTCCTAAGGACTATAGAACTATCTCTGGCAAGCATTAAGCCGTCGAACTACCGACTATATAAGCTTCTACGTGCTATATTCTCTCCTGCCTTCAGTCCAATCCATCTACGAATACCGTTCTGTCTTTCAAGACTTCCAATCCTCCTTCCCTTCTCGGTTAGCTCTTCTGGTATCGGTACTTCCATCTGTCGGAAACGGGAGTCGGGAAGTTAGCTCTTGTCTGATGAGTTCATCACGCTATACATACGGCTTTCTTTATCTTTAAGCTTCAAGCATTAGATCAGATGCAAAGAGAAAGTCTTGTATGAGTCCCTTCTTTAATAGGGGAAGTCTGTGGAAGGCTGGCAGCTGCATAGGGCTAGGGGCTTTGGGGGGAAGACATGGAATAGATAACTCTAGATACTCTATAGCTTAGGAGCTTCCCCTCAGCTACTTTTCTAACTTATGAGTTAGCGTATCGTATAGAAGAGATAGAGTCTATGCCCCAGTACCTTCAACCATTGCTGTAGCAAGTAATCACTTCGATTCCCTTTCCTTTAATCGATTCCAGTCCACGAATGACTTTCATTCAATATATCTCTTCTTTCCAGTTCCTGCCTTTGAGCTAAGCCTCTTTAGCAGTAGGTATTGTATTGGAAAGCACCTTACCCTTTCCAATATGAATATGGGCTCCCCGAGTCCTCTCTTCCTCCTTCTGTTGTTTCTGATCTGGATTTACCTATTGCCTTGAGGAAAGAAAAGAGATATTTGACTTCTCACCCTATTAATCACTTTGTGTCCTATCAAGCTTCCTTCCCTTAAAGCTTTCGTTTCAGCGATTTCTTCCACCAAGATACCGGAAGAAGCCCTCAATCATCCTCAGTGGAAGAAAGCTATAATAGAAGAAATGGAGGCTCTAAAGAAGAACGACACTTGGGAACTGGTCACGTTACCAAGAGGCAAACGTACGGTTGGCTGCAGGTGGGTATATACCCTGAAACACAAAGCGGATGGCTCTATCGAGAGGGCTCGTCTTGTGGCGAAAGGTTTCACACAAACCTATGGCATCGATTATCTCGAGACGTTTGCTCCTGTGGCCAAACTAAACTAAATTCCGTACGACTCATTCTGTCAGTTGCAGCTAAAAGATCTTGGCCACTGCATTGCATCAGCTGGATGTCAAAAACGCCTTTCTTCATGGAGACCTCCACGAATAGGTTTATATGAGTCCTCCACCGGAGCAGGGCTGGATACCGAAACAGAAGAACCGGCTATAGGCAGAATCATGCTCAGAGGAGCAATGCTTAAAGGACTTAAGGGTTCAGAAGACCCTGGGCTAGCCGGAGCCTCGTCCGCAGTACCACTTGTATCGGGTTCCGACACAAGGGTTTACATTTCTGTCGAAACAAAGAGACAAGTGTGAATCCTAAATCACGAAATACCAGCAAAGACGTGATTATATATTCACCTTCCGAAAAGGATGGGAAGAGGTTTGGTGCTACTTTGATTGCTGCTTCTACCAGAGCCGGGACTAAAGCCTCTGTTACAGCAACTTCAGTCTCCAAAGCCCCGGATAGGAAAGCGAAGCCTCCCCAGAGCCCGGCAAATCTCCTACAAAATTAACAGGAGTCAGCAAAATATAAGTATATGCTACAATAAAACCTAATATGTAAACTGTTAAGAAGGCAGTTACCAGATGGCGAGGGTTCGAAGTAAGAATCTGACGAAGAAGAGGCAGGAAAACCCGGGGGTGCATTCTCTCCCAGAAAGATGGGAGATTCTTGCTCCTCAAGGAATAGAACCCTCATCACTTCCCAATCTTCTATGAAATGGTCGCCTAATGAACAGTACCAATCAAAGGCGATCCCCTTCGAGGGAGAGTGGAAATTGCCTAAGGCATAATGCAGAATTGCCTGCCGTAGGTCCACATTGTCGGAGGAACCTTCTTATGTGTTCCCGCGGATCACCAAAGCCTCTGTATTGGACGAACCTTGGTAGTTGATACCCCTCAGGGAACGGACTGTCGTATACCTCTGGAGGGTGTATGTGCACCGGTCTGAAACCGCCCATTTCTCTTTGGTCAAGGGCCAATTCCAATATCTGATCGGACTCCCCTTCGAAAAGGTCATAGTCTTCGACAGTTTCATTTTCGTATTCCTCCCACTCTCGCATGTCAATATGTATTGCCCCGGATGCGTAGAAGGCTCGATAAAACTTGTTAGCGAGCACGTCCCAGCTTGATATGGATCGGGAAGGGAGATTGAAATACCAATCCAATGCATCTTCCCTGAGGGATAATGGGAACTGCCTCAACAACAAGGATTGGCTTCGGATGGTGGTGCCGCATCGGGCCAGGAAGAGTACCAGATGTCTTCTTGGACATCCCACCACGCCTGGGTATCTCTCAAAGTGCGGAATTGAATATCCCCGGGGGAATGGAACTCTGTCGACCCAAGCCGGATACGGGTGTCTCAGCAGATTCTTTTCCGGGACAAAAAGATCTGCTGGCACATTTATTCCTCTTAGTGCGATGGTGACCTGGGCATGCTGGTTATCGATTCTGGCCGCCCGAATCATGGCCTTTTCGCTGTCTAGGGGGCTTTGCGTCACATTCGCCCGAGCTGACTCGAAGTCGATATTTACTGTGATGGTATTGCATGACAGTATTTCAGGCTCTTCCTCGGAGTCAGCCTGCTTGAACCACTCCTTCGGGAGATACTCAGAGAACGTGATGGGTTGAGGAATTTGTTGTTCCCTCAAGGCTGGCTTTCAATCTGGAAAGTCAGAATATCGATCTCGTCCTGGAGCTGCTCATGCTTTATATAGAGATAGAGATGCTGATAGCTTTGCAATGAGATCCGCTACCTTAGCTGTCAACAAGCTTACTGGCATCATAACCTGACTTTGGAACTGTGGGTAGAGCTTAAACAGGCTATTATTTATTCTCAAGATGGAAGGAATGCTAGGCGGAGTACTTTCCCCTTTGTTCCTACCTTTCCTGCTGCTGCCTTCACTGCTCAAACTCCTTATTCTGGCTTTCTAACCGGCTCCGGAACGTCGAATAGGAAAAGGGAGAGATGCTAACTAGCGAGATAGTGGCTAAGGAGATAGAACTTTATATTAAACAACAAGATCAACTAACTCGCTACGCTCGATCTATACTCCCCGAAAGGTTACTCTCCTTTCTATCCTTCCTAAGCTCGTCCCCTAGCTACAATCCACAAGAACAAAGGAAAGATACGCTTGTTGCCTTTGTGCTCATTTGGACGGGGCTATACGCCTTGATTTTGGCTGACTCGCAGAGCCGTCTTTGCACGGGCGAGTGCCATACCCTTCTAAGGCGCATCCCTTTTCTTGCTTATCAAAAAGAAAGCCGTTTTTGGCACGTTTAGACACTTGTACTATTCGGTCTGACCCCCACAACTCGCATTTTGCTTTAGATATGTTGGCCTCTACGGCCCTTTCTTTTCCTCAGACAACTACAGATCTAGAAAGGAGGGAGGGTATACCAGCCAATTAGACCAAGCAGCCAATGTTACAAAAGCAAGGGTTGAAGAAGAGGGGAAGGAAGTGGAAGCAGGAGTCGAGGTAGCATCGGAGGCGAAGGCAGGAGATTGAGTTATATATGAGGAAGTTCTGGTTCGTCCAGTTCCGGATCCATCTGACTAAGTTCCAGCGGGTGCAGATTCACCAGCAGCATTCTCGTAAGCATTCGAGTTAGCGCCCCGCCTATTAGTTTAGTTTAGACCTTTCATTCCTAGGTTGAAAAAGCAGACATGCTCTTTCTGTGAGGTCCTTTTTGGTGAGGTCCCCTTAATGTGTCCACGGCTACGGGCCCAGCTAACTAAGGAAGGGGCCCCGCATAAAGAGTTGGGTCCAGCATAGAGAAATAGGCGTTTCGACGTTGCCTTTTGAATCCTTCAGCCGTGCCCGTTCGTGTGAAGCACCTTTCTTTGTCAGTGTTTATCATCCCATCGGAAGGGACCTAAGCTTCTGTGTGCGGTCGTGTGTTCTTGGCCGACATCGGAATGTTTATTTAGTTGTTACTCGAACTTATGTTACCATCGTTCTGATGCGTCGTACCCTGTGGGTGTTAGGAAATCAGTCTTTATGACGTTTTTATGCTTGAAGCCGTTGTTTGCCGCATCTAGTAGGGGTCACTTTTGGTCTGAAAGGTATGCTGCTGGCTTGGTGGGTATCGACCGAGGACTTGAAACTTATGAATCGACTGGATCAGCTGGAACTACACAAGGCTA